CCCCGGAGTATTTCTGTGAGTCCTCGAAATGGGATAATGCCGGAAAGGATCTTTATTCAAACATTAATTGGTCGCGTATTAGCGGATGATATATATATGGGTCCGCGTTGTATTGCCACTCAAAAGCAAGACATCGGGGTTGAACTTGTAAATCGATTCATAACCTTGCGAGTACAACCAATATCTATTCGAACTCCCTTTACCTGTAGGAGTACATCTTGGATCTGTCGATTATGCTATGGGCGGAGTCCCACTCATGGGGATCTGGTTGAGTTGGGGGAGGCTGTAGGTATTATTGCAGGCCAATCGATTGGAGAACCGGGTACTCAATTAACATTAAGAACTTTTCATACCGGCGGAGTATTCACGGGAGGTACTGCAGAACATGTGAGAGCGCCCTCTAATGGAAAAATAAAATTTAATGAGGATTTGGTTCATCCGACACGTACACGTCACGGTCATCCTGCCTTTCTATGTTCTATAGACTTGTATGTAACTATTGAGGGTGAAGATATTCTACATAATGTGAATATTCCACCCAAAAGTTTTCTTTTAGTTCAAAATGATCAATATGTAGAATCAGAGCAAGTGATTGCTGAGATTCGCGCGGGAACGTCCACTTTGAATTTGAAAGACAAGGTTCGCAAATATATTTATTCCGACTCAGACGGGGAAATGCACTGGAGTACCGATGTCGATCATGCGCCTGAATTTACATACGGTAATGTGCATCTATTACCAAAAACAAGTCATTTATGGATATTATTAGGTAGATCCAGTCCAGTCTCCCTTTCCCTTCACAAGGATCAAGATCAAACGAGCACGCATTCTCTTTCTGTCAAGCAAAGATATACTTCTAACCTCTCGGTAACTAAGAGAGAAAAATGCTTTAGTTCGGATTTTTTTGGTAAAAAAAAAGGTAGCATTCCTGATTATTCACAACTTAATCAAGTCATATGTACTGCTCATTCTAATCTCATATATCCGTCCATTCTACGCGAGAATTCAGATTTATTGTCAAAGAGGCGAAGAAATAGATTTTTTATTCCACTCCAATCGTGCGAGAACGAACTAATGTCCCCTCTGGGTATCTCCACTGAACCCCCCATAAATGGTATTTTCCGTCGAAATTGTATTCTTTCTTATTTCGACGATCCTCGGTATCGAAGAAAGAGTTCGGGAATTACTAAATATGGGACTTTAGGAATGCATTCAATCCTTAAAAAAGAAGATTCGATTGAGTATCGAAGAGTCAAGGAATTTAGGCCAAAATACCAAATGAAAGTAGATCGATTTTTTTTCATTCCCGAGGAAGTTCATATCTTACCTGGATCTTCTTCCATAATGGTACGGAACAATAGTCTCATTGGGGTAGATACACAAATCACTTTAAATCTAAGAAGCCGGGTAGGCGGGTTGGTCCGGGTGGAGAGAAAAAAAAAAAGAATTGAACTTACAATTTTTTCTGGAGATATACATTTTCCTGGAGAAATAGATACGATATCCCGGCATAGCGGCGTTTTGATACCACCGGGAAGGGGAAAAGGAAATTCCAAGGAATTTCAAAAAATGAAAAATTGGATGTATGTCCAACGGATTACACCTAGCAAAAAAAAGCATTTTGTTTTGGTTCGCCCTGTCGTCACATATGAAATAGCGGACGGTCTAAATTTAGCAACACTTTTCCCTCCCGATATGTTGCAGGAAAGGGATATTGTGCAACTTCGAGTTATCAATTATATGCTTTATGGAAAGGGCAAACCGATTCGAGGAATTTATGACACAACTCTTCAATTAGTTCGGACTTGTTTAGTATTGAATTGGGACCAAGACAAAAAAAGTTCTTCTGGCGAAGAAGCACGGGCTTCTTTTGTTGAAATAAGGATAAATGGTTTGATTCGACATTTCCTAAGAATCGACTTGGCGAAATCCCCTATTTCCTATATGGGAAAAAGGAATGATCCCTCAGGTTTAGGATTGCTCTCTGATAATGGATCAGATTACATCAATATCAATCCGTTTTGTTCTATATATTCCTATTCAAAGACAAGAATTCAACAATTCCTTAACCCCAATCAAGGAACTATTCATACATTGTTGAATAGAAATAAGGAATTCCAACCATTGATCATTTTGTTAGCATCCAACTGTTCTCGAATGGGTCCATTCAACGATCAAAAATATCACAATGGAATAAAAGAATCAAGTGATCAAAGGGATCCCCTAATTCCAATTAGGAATTCGTTGGGCCCTTTAGGATCAGCCCCCCCAATTGAGAATTTTTTTTTATTTTCCCACTTAATAACTCACAATCAAATCTTGTTAACTAACTATTTGCAACCTGACAATTTCAAACGGACTTTTCAAGTAATTCAATATTATTCAATGGATGAAAGTCAAAGTGGGAAATTTTATAATCCCGACGCATGCAGTAAGATTCTTTTCAATCCATTCAATTTGAATTGGTATTTTCTCCGTCACAATTATTGTGAAGAGACGTCTACAATAATTAGCCTTGGACAGTTTATTTGTGAAAATGTGTGTATAGCCAAAAACGGACCACATCTAAAATCGGGTCAAGTTATCTTTGTTCAAGCCGATTCCGTAGTAATACGATCAGCTAAGCCTTATTTGGCCACCCCGGGAGCAACCGTTCATGGCAATTATGGGGAAATCCTTTATGAAGGAGATACATTAGTTACATTTATATATGAAAAGTCGAGATCTGGGGACATAACGCAGGGTCTTCCAAAAGTGGAACAAGTGTTCGAAGCGCGCTCGATCGATTCAATATCGATGAATCTAGAAAAGAGGATTGAGGGTTGGAACGAATGTATAACAAGAATTCTTGGAATTCCTTGGGGATTCTTTATTAGTGCTGAGCTAACTATAGTGCAAAGTCGTATCTCTTTGGTCAATAAGATCCAAAAGGTTTATCGATCCCAGGGGGTGCAGATTCATAATAGGCATATAGAAATTATTGTACGTCAAATAACATCAAAAGTATTGGTTTCAGAAGACAGAATGTCTAATGTTTTTTCACCCGGAGAACTAATCGGATTGTTACGAGCAGAACGAACGGGACGCGCTTTGGAAGAACCGATCTGTTACCGAGCCATCTTATTGGGAATAACAAGAGCATCTCTCAATACCCAAAGTTTTATATCTGAAGCAAGTTTTCAAGAAACTGCTCGAGTTTTAGCAAAGGCAGCTCTCCGGGGGCGTATCGATTGGTTGAAAGGTCTGAAAGAGAACGTTGTTTTGGGGGGGATGATACCTGTCGGGACTGGGTTCAAAGGATTAGTGCACCCTTCAAAACAACATAATAAGATTCCTTTGAAAACAAAAAAAAAGAATCTATTCGAGGCGAAAATGAGAGATATTTTGTTTCACCAGAGAAAATTTGTTGATTCTTCCCTTTCACAGAATTTCCACGATATATGATAACAATGATTTATAGGATTTACTTCTTTCTAAGAAGGGGTTCACTTCATTATTTTAGTAAAAGTTCTTGCGGCTCGAGCTGGATGACATTCAATATCATGTACCCATGTTCCTATACGTATATCGACTAATGGTATGCAATTCCCTATTTTAAAATTTAGCAAGTATCTCGTATCTATAAGCAGGGGGGCGCGTCCAAGAAACAGCCAGCTGACTGCCCCCTTCCTTCCATTCGGCCTTTCTTCGCCGTGTGAACAAGGTCTTAGTATGTATGGGCAGGTCGCAATAAGTGGCTAGGCAAAGGTTTAGACCAATCGCAATTTATCACCATCTTGCCCGCTTGCAATTGATGACTGGCTATTATATAAGTGTTGACCTAAGCCCCCGTGCTGGGGCTCGGCTCCCGAGAACCGTACGTGAGCTGCCTCGTACGACTTTTCCTAAGAACTTGAAGCCCCCCTCCCTTTTAATAGAAAAAAATGAAATTACAAGCCCTTTTTCGCCCTTCGGGGGACTATTAGAGAAGCAGCTTCGTTCCTTGACTTCTTTGCTCAGTCAAGCTTCCTTGTTCCTTAGTGTAGTCTCGGTCCCTAGTTTAAGACTCCGTCTAGTCTATATCCACAGCTGACGTTACTCCGTACTTACGCCTTTCCCTTTGCATTTGTATATGGCTAAGTGTTACTTTGCCACCTTAACGTACTTTTTACTGTAGCATAGACCTTCGTCGGGCTTTGGTCGCTTCGCCTATAGACGGCGGCTTGGCTTCGATATAGCTCATGACTTGGTGTATAGAGCCATGTAGTCGTCGGTTTTACACCACAATGTCTTATGATATAGTGGTCGGCCTTTCAAATGCCTCCTTCCTTACTTTTTTTTCTGAAGAAGCCCCTTACGACTATAATATAAAGAACAGAATGCCGACTACTATTTTCCACTTAATAAGGGAAGGGGGGAGGGAAGCGAAGCTTAGCGAGCTTTATAAGGCCGACCGCTACATAAGACGCTGGCGAAGAAAGCTAAAACCCTTGAGTACAGAAGACTACACCAAAGGTCAATCGCAGCGGGTGCACACGAAAGAAGACGTAACCCTCGAAGGCGAACGGGGGGGGGGGGGGGGGGGTCCAAGAAAGGAACGGAAAGTCCTGTTTTATATACGGATATGTGGCCGCAGAATTAAAGTTGTAATTGTCCCTCGGAACCCATTGCCTATTTTACATGTCAAAGATTTCAATAATGGCACGTAACTAGCCCTTCACCTTTTCTTTTGCCCACGCCTTGTCTTGTCATTGAAGAAGAAGAAGGAACGATAGTATCGGAAGTTAAAGTGTGCACTGCTTCCGATTCGATAGAGTCTGGGTTGGCAGAGGGACTCGTATCCCTTTTACTGATATCCTATCCTGCTGTCAAAGGTACAAGATACCACAAAATAAAAGGGAGGAGCAGAGCACTGAAAACTCTTTGTGCTTGTATTCATGCCTATCTTGGTTTGTTGGTACTGACTCGGTGCGATAAGGTTAGCTCGGTTCTTGCCTGGATCGATTAAGTAGCTCAGGGCAGCCCCTTGGTATGCTAAGATTAGTATTACGCGATTAATCCACTCACTTGGCTAGAAAGAGAGCTTCTAGTAAAGAGTTCAATCGATAGCTTGAGAAAGAAAAGGGAATTTTTCTTAAAAGTCTGCGAGGCATGGAAGCCCAAGCAGCCCAGAACTTTTTATTCATTTTTATTCATTAATAATTAATTAATTAATAGCCGTTACATACATGGGAAGTACACCCACTTGCGCACACGCAAACAAAGCAGCGAAACAACTAAACACTACATTAGAAACTTAACTAAAAACATATTAAAGACGTAGAACAACATGAAAAATAACAAAGAAAGCCATGCAGGACTACTTATTTAAATCTTATAGATCTTCTAGTTTCGATTTCCCCTACGGTTGTTCTGGGCCCCCTGCACAATGAGTGCATCTCTTTCTTCAAGCAGCTCCCTCTTCCTTTCATCAAGCTCACGAATGCTATCCCGAATAGCTAGCATCCTTCTCCCAATTTCTTCAGGATCTACGGGAGGCATGTGTTCCCAGAAGAGACCCATAAGTTGCTCCTGCTGGAGCTTGGCGTTCGCCACGCGTTGGATTTCTTGATCTATTTGAGAAAGTCTTGATACAGTAGCTGGATCCATCTCCCTTTGGTTTGCCAAATAGAGAAAGAAGCTTCTATTTTCTATTTATAGGCGTTAGAGGCCCTTAACCCTTTCTTATTATGCTTAAGGCCCCTTCTTATTATTAGTAATAATTCTTGTCTTGGTTCCGTACCATGGTTCAAGCCTGGCTTTTCATGAATATGGAACCCCATCCACTAGATTTTGCTGAATAATTGTCCTTTCCCCGTACGGATTTGAGTACGAAAGGAAACGCCCACCCCAAAGCAAAGAGCGAATAAGACTTTCTTTTTCGCGGGTATCGCCACGCGGCTTAATCCCGATCACCCCTTCAAGAATAGGGAGCAATAATAGCGCGAATCCGTCAGAGAGTACTCCTCTTTCTTAAGAGATAGAGCAATCGTCACTCGACAGCTCAAAGCTGACCAGGACAAAACCATGTGATCTTACATATCCCACTGGCACTAGGCTAATGCCCCGCCTACTGGTCTTTACCCGGCTTATTTGTACCCAGCTACATGATGGAAGTCCCCTCGGCCAATCGTCACTCGACAGCATAGCCCTTTCCTACCCCAAGCCAGTACACCCACTACTCCCTCTACACTATTCCTCTCTAGAGGCCCTTTTTCCCTCTCTCTCTCCTCCTAAAAAGAAATAAGCCTCCTCGCACCTCTCCGGGATGACGTCTTACAGATCCGGCCAGCTTGACACTCACCTTACACATTTAGTATGGACTTAATTAAGTTAAAGCCCTTACGCTTTCTGGATAAGGAGAGTTTTTTAGTTACATGCTCCTTCCTGAGCTATCATTTTGCAATAACCTTTTCCTTGTTCGTGACATTATGAGCAAAATTTTCATTTTGCTCTCCTTCCTCTGAATAGTGATCATGAGACAGACCAGAAATCAGTCAGCATATCTAGCTCGCATTTAGGATACCTCAGATGTAAGAAACATCATTTAATTGCCAACAAGTACCACAAATTCAAATCACGAACATTATTGTCAACGGAGATTTATATATATATAAATAACCTGCATTTATTGTTTCCTTTTTCCATAAACCAGTAAAAGAAATGGGGGGAGCGAAGGAAGGGAAGGGGAAGCTTGGATTTTGAAAATGGAGCTGGTTGTTTTCCATGAGATGGCGCTGTCTGTGTTAGAGTTACCTGTGGGAACGACCGAAAGGGAGGAAGAAGATGTTGTTGATGAGCTGGACTTGACCAGGCTTACTGAGGAACCCACCCGCGCATCCACGTGATGTTCCTTGGAAAACAACCAAGGCCAAAGCCAAACGATTGGACTTCTTTTCTGGGCCTGGACCTACCTTAGAGAGGTCTTTGGGGGATGATGTTTGCTTGATATTGGGCGGAGTGGGCTTGCTTGGAAGCGTGAAGTGAGATAGCAGATTGCACGCCCATAGTTATACCGGCTACACACCTTATCTTCTTGCTTTCTCAATCCGACCACATCAAGTAGAGACTAAACATCCATTATTTCATAGTTTTATGTTATTAATCCACCTTAGTTGTCCAGTTCACTTGTAAAAGTAGTTAATCTATTAATTGACTCTATAGGCTAATATCTGGCCCATGCTTACACACCTCTAAAACTTTCCACAAAAGCCTCCGCTATGAGGTCAACTTTATGTAGGTCAGTATACATAAGTTAGTAATCTAGAGTGATTCTGGTGATTGAAATATCCCTCTGTCGAACACATATAGAATGAATTAGTGTTTTTCCTTTATACGAAGCTGGAGAGTGTATAAATCATGGTATGGTTGGAGGCGGTGATACTCATATACATGACAAGAATACTCATATACATGACAAGAGTACCACAAAAATTCAAAAATAATATATTAGAATATGTACCATACAAATGACCGTGTAGATACCTTCGTTTTCATATTATGATAGGGTATCTCTAATGAATAGATAATCTAAATTCAAAAAAAAATGGAGAACAAGGCTTGGTTTAAATATTTATCTGAGATTGAAAAACAACAGATCTTCTCTCTATCTAAAGACTTCGATGATCAAACTTAAACTTTGCAGGATAAACTGACATATTCCCAGGATAAACTTACCGTTTCGTCTTCTTCTAATAATACTAAAATACAGCCCTATCATGCTAAAGTTAGAAATCGATTTCGTAAATTGAGACATTCTTTCTGTAATCCATATATTTAGCAGATGAAAGATCCTTTTATAGAATATAGAATTCCCAAAGCATTTAATTGCTTTAAAAAAGCATGAATCAAATGACATAAACATAAATATGGGTATTCTTTTTCGCTTTCATCCAGGTCAGCGGAACTTCTTACAACTCGTGACCCGACCCAGAGCCACTAGGATCAGTTGGTAAGTCTCATCCCGTGCTTGGACTTGGGAACAAAACGATAGCTGTTCCTTGCATCGTTAAGAGTTATGGCTTACTTCTAGGCTTTCGGGGAAGAAGGGAGTCATTCCTTTCACTACTTTCTTTTTTCTTTGATTTGGTGCAGTCATTTGATTTAGTAATAAAAAGACTAATGAATAGAAAAGAATAATGGCTTGGGTTATGTATCTATAGCCAATCTACGGTAGAGCCGAAGGTTCCCTTGGAACAATTTTATATTTCAGTTCAAGGCTCCTCCTCTCTTTTTTTTAAGGCAAAGGGGGGGCGGGGGGAGAAATGACAAGAAGATATTGGAACATAAATTTAGAAGAAATGATGGAGGCAGGAGTTCATTTGGGCCATGGTACTAAGAAATGGAATCCTAAAATGAGACCTTATATCTTTGCAAGGCGTAAAGGTATTCATATTACAAATCTTATTCGGACTGCTCGTTTTTTATCAGAAACTTGTGATTTGGTTTTTGATGCAGCAAGTAGAGGAAAACAATTCTTAATTGTTGGTACCAACAATAAAGCAGCTGCTTCAGTAGCATGGGCTGCAATAAAGGCCCGGTGTCATTATGTTAATAAAAAGTGGCTCGGCGGCATGTTAACGAATTGGTCCACTACAGAAACGAGACTTCATAGGTTCAGGGACTTGCGAATGGAACAAAAAACTGGAAGACTCAACCGTCTTCCAAAAAGAGATGCAGCTGTGTTGAAAAGACAATTATCCCGGTTGCAAACATATCTGGGCGGGATTAAATATATGACAGAGTTACCCGATATTGTAATCATCGTCGATCAGCACGAAGACTATACGGCGCTACGAGAGTGTATCACTTTGGGAATTCCAACAATTTGTTTAATCGATACAAATTGTGACCCCGATCTAGCAGATCTTTCGATTCCAGCTAACGATGATGCTATATCTTCAATCCGATTAATTCTTAACAAATTAGTGTTTGCAATTTGTGAGGGTCGTGCTAGCTATATACGAAATCCTTGATTAATAATAAGATAAATAATTGACTTTGAAAATCCCATAGATATAGATTTATGGACTCGACTACTCTTTCTGAATTTCATCAAAATCAAAAAAGAGATAAAAAAAACTGGCAGACCATGTGATTAGTTATTATTCAAAATTGTACTATTAGTTGGTATTCAAAATATCCGATTCAAGTAGGCAAAGAGATGGTTGAATCAAATCTAAAGTTCGATTTTTTTTCCGAGGGCAATATGAATATGAATGTTCTAGCAAACACACTAAAGGGGTTATATGATGTATCTGGTGTGGAAGTAGGCCAGCATTTCTATTGGCAAATAGGGAGCTTCCAAGTCCACGGCCAAGTACTTATTACTTCTTGGGTTGTAATTGCTATCTTATTAGGTTCGGCCGCCATAGCTGTTCGAAATCCTCAAACCATTCCGAGTGGGGGTCAGAATTTCTTCGAATATGTTCTTGAATTCATTCGAGATGTTAGTAAAACGCAAATTGGAGAAGAATATGGCCCTTGGGTTCCTTTTATTGGAACTATGTTTCTATTTATTTTTGTTTCTAATTGGTCGGGGGCTCTTTTACCTTGGAAAATCATACAATTACCTCATGGCGAGTTAGCCGCACCCACGAATGATATAAATACTACTGTTGCTTTGGCTTTACTCACGTCAGTGGCTTATTTCTATGCGGGTCTTACAAAAAAAGGATTAGGTTATTTCGGGAAATATATTCAACCAACTCCAATCCTTTTACCCATTAACATCTTAGAAGATTTTACAAAACCCCTATCGCTAAGTTTTCGACTTTTCGGGAATATCTTAGCTGATGAATTAGTCGTTGTTGTTCTAGTTTCTTTAGTACCTTCAGTGGTTCCTATACCTGTTATGTTCCTTGGATTATTTACAAGTGGTATTCAAGCTCTTATTTTTGCAACTTTAGCGGCGGCTTATATCGGTGAATCCATGGAAGGTCATCATTGAAATCGTTTTTTCAAACTAACGGGTCTTTTTCTTTGGTTCAATAAAATTGACTTAGGGAATATACAACTAGGCCATATACGATATAGAATACGATAGAGAATAATAGCAAAAAAATTACGATATTAGATAGGTGTACAAAAGGAAAGAGATCGAAAAGATCTTTTTCCTAAAGTTCTCTTTCGTCCACTTAATATCATACCTCTCCTCAACGAATATTCGATTTCTATCCCATTATTCAATAGTTCAAGTTCAATATTCAAATAAAAAAAGAATTAGAATATTCAATATGAATGCCTGTATTTAGGACGCGTGATTAAATATTAAATATTAATATTAAATAAATTGAATAAAAGAATTCAATTTTAAATAAAATAAAAAAAAACCAAAGGATTCCCATTTCAGTTGTTTTATTCAACGATTGACCAAACGAAAATAGTAATATAATAAATAACAAATTGTATGAACTTAGATCAATCAAATAATAATGTTTCTATGCAATGATTTCGACTAACTAATTTGTCCATTTAGATTGGATACATTGGAATAATGATAAAGAAAAAGAAAGAAAAAAAAAAAAACGAATTTACACAAAAACCTAATTCATAAAAAATGGGTTGGTTTGGGGAGGGTAGGTATATGTAATTGAATGGCTATAAACTAAAAATAAGTAAACTCTTGTAGATATTTCGATAATTGATTCTCCAATCCGATTGAATCTAAGATGAATGCTTGGTTTACGTTATGGAAGAAAGACACGTATATGTGATATTAGATATTGACTGATTCTATATGAACTAAAGAGATAGTTTATTTGCCACCCGACTCCTATGAATTTTGGCAGGGATTATAATACCAATACAAGCCTTTCCCTTTCCGTCTCCCTGTGACTGTGAATTGACTAAATAAACAGATGAAATTCAGAAAAGGGTGGACGAAAATAAGAGTTCGGAACCAAGAAATGGAAGATCGAAAGTCGTATGGATTCACAAAGACTCTGTGGATAGAAACAGAAACAAAAAACAAAACTAGCTCCAATTATTCACTAATACTATTACTTCATAAGTTAACTCGAAGTTCTTAGTTACTTCGAAATACTAGCGACGGAATTATTAAGTCATAATTCGTTGATTGATTGTATCATTAACCATTTCTTTTTTTGGTACGAGGGAACTTATCATGAATCCACTGATTTCTGCCGCTTCCGTTATTGCTGCTGGGTTGGCTGTAGGGCTTGCTTCTATTGGACCCGGAGTTGGTCAAGGGACTGCTGCAGGTCAAGCTGTAGAGGGTATTGCCAGACAGCCTGAGGCAGAGGGAAAAATACGAGGTACTCTATTGCTTAGTCTAGCTTTTATGGAAGCTTTAACAATTTATGGACTGGTCGTAGCATTAGCGCTTTTGTTTGCGAATCCTTTTGTTTAATATGAAAAATCCCTATTTGTTTGCCTTGAACTAATTCTTTCTTTTTTCGAATTCTATTAAGATTTCACTCCTACAATTCCTTATTCGTTGACAAAATAACCTGTGGGAAGGTTTGACAAAATAACCTGTGGGAAGGTTTGATTTGTGGATGAGAGATTAGTATACCCATTCCCTTTCATCCTTCCCCTTCGGAGTCCAAAGGATTGACACAAGGGGGATAGTTCACATAAATCAAATACTTTTTTTTATTTAAAATAGGAAAAAAAATAAAAAAGAGGGGCGAAGTGATACAAAAAGAACTCTATTCGATTTTTTAGTCTATCTATTTAGTCTATAGGAGATCATATGAAAAATGTAACCGATTCTTTCGTTTCTTTGGGCCATTGGCCATCCGCCGGGAGTTTCGGGTTTAATACCGATATTTTTTCAACAAATCTAATAAATCTAAGTGTAGTGCTTGGTGTATTGATCTTTTTTGGAAAGGGAGTGTGTGCGGGTTGTTTATTTCAAGAATATGCTGGATCCAACCAGCTGTACCTTTTTCGTTATAACTAGAAAAAAAGGTGCACGATCTCACGAATGACTTCGGAATAAATTAAGAGATTATGGATAAGAACCATAGCATTTCGTGATCCATTGGTAATTTTTTTTTGATTCTCTATCAACCAATAATGTGTGGCCATTAATATGAATATGGTTAAAGCAAACTGTTTGAAGTCTAGACGCAGCGCGGTACTCTTTCACCCTCTATGTTAATATAGAGATGGTTCAAAATAAATATTTTATGGATAGAGAACACTCCTATTCAGAGGTTTTGAACCCTTATTGTTATTGTAAAAATGGGTATTTCCCCTTTTTATCCAATGCTGAATCGACGACCTATGTAGAAGTAAGAAGAGTTTTTTGGATTTGAAGAAAAATAAAAAAAGAAACAACTTTGTTGACAATTACATATTTTTGTCAGAAGAGTCCTCGGAATATTTTGATTTGGCATTAGTTTTTATATTTTTTTGGATATCAAAATATGAACAAACAAAGAAGAGAGGATAGGCTCATTACATTTATAAAAAGATATTCTAATTTTTCTTAAGTAATTGAGTAGGAGAGCCAA